TGATTTGAGAACCCCGAGCCCGAGGTAAGGTCACGGCGAGACGAGCCGTTTATCACCACGATAGGTGCTAAGTGGAGGTGCAGTAATGTATGCAGCTGAGGCATCCTAACAGACCGAGAGGTTTGAACTTTGTTCCCGCAAAACTTGATCAAATTGATCAGGCAATGCCACCTAGTATTTGGTTGTGTGACAGCAAGCCTATTAATTTCCTATTAATTTAGGGATCTTAAATAAAATTTCGTACCGCTTCTTCCTCTATCTAAATCCAAGGGATAGAGGAAGAAGCGGGTCGGGAGATTGTTTGGAGAGTGCATCCACACTTCTGGTGTGTCTTCCGGACTGGAGTCGTAGACCCAAACTGATGAGTTCTTCCCCATTCTATGCGTATCCCCTTTCAAGGGTTGATATTCTGGTGTCCCAGGCGTAGAGGAACCACACCGATCCATCTCGAACTTGGTGGTGAAACTCTACCGCGGTGACAATACTGCAGGGGGGGCCCTGCGGAAAAATAGCTCGACGCCAGGATAATAAAAAATAAAAAATGGAATGCCCTTCATTCTCGTAGGGTTCATCTCTACCCAAAACTCCATATAGAATAGAACATCTTTTCACTCTTTTCTCAGTGAGAGATGAGAGAAGAAATGCCGATGAATGGAGGGAATCTTGGGATTACACGTCTTCACCTCCAGAATAAGAATAGATAGATGGAGGGAAGAGGAAGTTGGTTCCAGTCCAGTCTATTTCGTAGAAGTGAATCCCGGAACGGATCCAGTGGGGTCGGGGCCTGTAGCTCAGGGGATTAGAGCACGTGGCTACGAACCACGGTGTCGGGGGTTCGAATCCCTCCTCGCCCGCAATCAATCATCCCCAGATGAAATCTCCCTTCTATCTTGGGATCTTGTATTTTGCCTCGGGAGGAGTCGGCGTGTAATTTTGGGAGCTACACCGAAGATAGCTACCGAACCGAAGAGATAAGGGCATTTTATTGATCTACTGTTCGGTAAATAATTTAGTATTATAAAAATTTAATTGGAAACTCCAATTATCTGGTTAGATACCCCTAACCAGATACTTGGCTTATGAATGGGATTTCGAGTCCCATTCGAAGGATTTGGAGTCCTTTGGGAACAAGGAAAGGATGGTGGGATTTCGAGTCCCATCCCCTGTGTGTTTGATGAGACACCAAGCAACCAACTACTAAGATTTTTGGTTCATCTCATTTACATTCGAATTTTTTGGAGGAATCACGTTCATATCTCAGTCGTCCTTTTTTTTTTATTTCTTCTCCCCCTTCTGTATCTGTAAGACTATTCCTTGAGGTTTGGGTCTCGCTCCAATACTTTCGGGTGGTGGGATTTGCCGTCCCAGTCTTGGCTCGGAAAGACGAAGAAGAAAAGGTGGGACTTACTGCCTCACATATCTCTGCAATAGGACCCACTCGTCTCTCGAGTCAAGGAGACCAGTGCTACTTCACCCGAGGAGACAAGCATGGAAGTCGACCAAGTAACAATTTTGGGTTCCATTGGTGAGAAGCGAGAAGTCGGGAGACTTCTTCCAGAAATGCGAGACCTCTGGACGCCTCGCGTAGGATTCGAACCTACGTACCACGCAGTACTACATTTTGAGTCTAGTATGCCTACCCTTCTTTCAAAGCAGAGAGGCGCGGTGGGGTTACGCTCACCAATCCTATTATACGAGTATATCTATATGCCTGTCAACTGCTGAACCGAATTTTCATCTCTTTTTTACCAAATTTACTAACTGGGAGGCTCCACTCGGGTCAGGTTTAGACGAGGTACCTGGACCCTTTCCATTACTCATTGCTTCTTCATGGAGTGGTAAAGTTCCACTTCATACTGACGACGGCCGAGGGTTCGAATCTACTCTCGCCCGCAATCAATCATCCCTAAAGGGGTGGTTGATTCCCTCTTCCTACAGAGAGTTTCTCTTTCACGACCTGACAAGCCCACGCCTGCCTCGCAAGCAAATCTTATTTTCAGTATCAATAAAATAATAACATATGAAGATACAAAAAAGATAGGCATTCTCTTTCTGCCTAAATACTTGGATGTAGCGGCATGGGTTGTCACTGCCCAACCCCAGCTGTGCATCGCGCGAAAATACTTATATCTCCTCCGGAGTAGACGGGTGATCATTTTCCTAGCAAGTGATTCCGGGTGCGAAAAGACAAATCCAAGCTAGATAGGAGAATGTCAGGATCAATTACCGAAGAAGATATAATTATTTCGTAAGTTGCGGAGACAGACTAGTTGGGACAGCAGAACCGGCTTCTAATAAAAATCATTCGAAAAATAAAAAAAAAAGTTCGCGTCACAAGAAGTGAGTCTAGAATAAAGTATTCCGTGTGATCCCGATAATGGGATCTATTAATATACCCGATAGGATTGATGCTAGTGCACGAATGATCATAGCTATTTCAATAGAACTTCTTGAAATTGATGGAGAAACTAATGAATTTCGTATATAAGTTGTGGATGCATCGCCCCTCCCACTCTTCCCAGTGAACATTAATTTAATTATTTTAAGATAATAGTAGATAGAAATGACACTTGTGACGAGCGCTACCAGAACTGATGGGTACGAACCAGCTTTCCATCCATGCCAAAAGAGATGGAGTTTACCGAAAAAACCGGATGGTGGAGGGATACCCCCTAGGGATGGTGAACGTAAAACCGGAGAGAATGTTAGAACAGGATCCTTCATGTATAATCCCGCGTAATCCCTAATATTATCAGTTCCGGTTCGTAAACCGAATGAGGTGATACGAGCAAAAGTTCCCAGATTCATGAGTATATAAATAAACGTATGAGTTATCATACTTGCATAACCGTTCTCCGGGTCTGCAGCAAGTACTCCAATCATAATATATCCAATTTGGCTTATAGAGGGATAAGCTAGCATACGTTTCATGCTTATTTGAGTAACGGCAATTAGATTTCCTAATATCATGCTAGAAGTAGCTAATAATCCTACCACGATATGCCACTCATTAGATAGATGTGGAAAAATGATACCGAAGAGTCGCGTAAATAAAGCTGGAGCTGCTACTTTAGAGGTAACAGAGAAAAAAGCAACGACTGGTATAGGAGAGTCAGAGTCGAAAAGAAGATTTCCGATCTTTCCGCTCATTCAGAACCGTGCATGAAATTCTTACTTCACACGGCTCTTGGTTCGTAAGAGATTCACAACTGATATTGCTCCCAGAACCTCCCTCGTGTATGTTTCAAACCCATTCTTCCTTGAATAATCCATAATCATTCAATATGAGGACTAATTGTTAACTTCTCGAGGAATCCCTCATCATTTGGTTAGATTACCCACCAGCAGTTTCGTCTCGAATTCTTTCTTGCTTGTTTGTCCTTCTTCATTTTTCACCGGAATCCTTTCAACAACTGAAACTACTTGTTGAGTTGGTAGGCACACACGCTAGGCGGGAGAGGCAAATTGCGACTTTTTTCGTTCCTTG